TGTTTTTAAAAAATGAACTTCGTTAATTGATTCAGAACATCTGTTACTCAATAGTATCTGTCAATACTTAAAACAAAGAAGGAATCACTCGATTTACCCTTTTTGGATGACTCACAATTATATATAAATAGAATATATTTCTATCAATCAGATATCATGCAAACCCTTTCTATACTAATAGAATAGAACCTTACTCCATTTAATCTAATAAATATTTAATCTAATAAAAGTGAATTTTTTTTTTATAAGTTCGTTGAAATTGAAGAAGTTCTATATTGCTCAATAAATTGACCTATATTTATTTGTCCACTACCACTATGTTCCGTAAGAAATCTAAAAAAGGGTTATGATAAAATAAACCTATAAAAAAAAAAAAAAAAAATGAAAACTACAAATATCCATTTTTTACGAACGGGATCGAGAATCTTTATTAATTCGACACAAGAAAGGGTTGGGTAAAATTCCGTTTCTTGTGTCAAGGACTAGGAGACGAACAATCTCCCCTAAAATCCTTTGTTCCTCTCATTTATACTTTGGTTTCTATTCTCCGCTTATTTATCTTTTGTTTTGATTCTAGTCAAATAGAAAACTATTGATTCATTCTATATCATACCGTTTCAATTTGGATTGAAAAAACAAATAAATAAAGAAGAGTTAAGTAAAACAGTCGCCTTCACAATATACTATGACCAGGAATGCGGTATTAAGTAATTCCCGAAATCCGGTAGAATGGAGAATAAAGAATAGAAATAAGCAAAATTTTTTTGATCATACATAATTCCCAACAAAAATTTGTTTCTTTTTAGAGCTTGATGTTGATAAATCCGCAGATCTAGAAATTCATTTCGGACAATTGAACCTTCTCAAACTGTTTCTTTTTAAGAACCAAAAAGATTTGTGCCAAAATAACAGATGCCAAGAAGAGCAAAAGACCTTGGACACGTAATGGATCTTGAAGTACTATTTCCGCATCTCCCTGACCAAATCCACCCACATTAGGATTACTCGTTAATGGTTGATCAAGTTTGATGGATTCGCCCTCTGAAACAAGAAGTTCCGGTCCTGGAGGGATAATATCAACCACTTGACGTCCATCCGATGCATCCGCTATGGTTATTTCGTACCCCCCTTTTTCTTTTCGTATTATTTTGCTTACTATACCTGCTGCTGTAGCATTATAAACATTATTGTTACTCTTGCTCCCGTCGGGATAAATCTGACCCCTTCCCCTGTTCCCGCCTACATATATGGGATATTTTAAGAAGTGCACATCTTTCTTAGTAGCGGGGTCCGGGGAAAGAATAGGAAAGGTGATTTCACTATATTTCTGACCAGGAACCGGACCTATCACAAGAATATTTTTTTTAGTGGGACGATAGCTCTGAAAAGACAGATTTCCTATCTTTTCTTTAATCTCGGGCGAAATACGATCGGGAGGGGCTAATTCAAACCCCTCGGGTAAAATAAGAACAGCCCCGACATTCAAAGCTCCTTTTTTACCATTAGCAAGAACTTGTTTCAGTTGCAGATCATAAGGAATTCGAACAACTGCTTCAAATACAGTATCAGGAAGTACCGCTTGTGGAACCTCGATATCCACGGGTTTATTAGCTAAATGGCAATTGGCACATACAATACGGCCAGTCGCTTCTCGTGGATTTTCATAACCCTGCTGTGCAAAAATGGGATATGCATTTGAAAGGGGTGCCTGGGTTAGTATATATATCATGAGCGATACGGAAATGGATCGAGTAATCTCTTTCTTTATCCAAGAAAAGGTATTTTTAGTTTGCATGGTCCAATCATTGATCCCGAAAATTTCTACAATAAAATTAGGTAGGTCGCTAGTATAGTTCCCTATCTATAATTTTGCTATTTACTTAAATATTAAATATAAATAATTTTACTGGAATATTGGAGAAATCCCTTGGATGGGTAGTAAGTACAATTTTGAATGTTTTGCTTATGTACAAAGTAACAAATATTATAATTGGATCGTTCGATCACTTTTCAGTCATTCATTGAATGATAAATCACTACAAGTGAAGGAGATACACGATTTAAATAACGAAAGATCCAATATTTAAAAATTGTATCTAAAATGACTGGAAAAGTAGAAACAAGACCGGATATAATTTGATCATTATGAGCAAATCCAAAATCTTTGTAGACAGAGCCAATCATTAATTCCCAACCGTGGGGCGAATGGAATCCTATACATAAATCAGTTAATAAAAGAATAGAAAAAGCTTTTATTGTGTCGCTTAAGTTGTATAGGAATTCTTGAAACCAAGAGTTAAGAATAACAAGTTCTTCATTACCTAGAATAGAATAACCACTTAGAATACCGAAACAGATTATATTTGTCGAGAAGTGTAAAATTGTATGGATGCGATCCTCGTTGTGCATCTTGATCAATTGGATCGTTTCTTTGTAGATTTCGATGCGAGGCTTTTGTAAATGTGTTTCGGGGTATTCCTTTATCATTTCGTCCAAACGTAAGAGTTCCTCTAAGTCTATGAATTCTTTTAGAATACTCTTTTCTTGAATATCATTCAAAAAAATTTCGGATTGCCTAGTATTCCACCAATTAGTAAACCAAGATTCCAGACTTTTATTAAATGAGAGAGAGATCCACCAAGGCAAAAATACTATAGATGCAAGATATAGAAGGGAAATTAATACTTTCTTTTTTGCCATTTTTTCGTCTGTGAATTTTAAAATTTTTAATGAACGCACCTCATTCGTCGACTCTATATGATACTAATATTTCTATCAAGCATAAGTTCTATTACAAGTCATCGATGTATTTCCGGATTTTTTTGTGATTCAGTACAGCGGTTAGTCCTTGAATTTAGAAAGAATATAGAATAAGAAAGAGCCCTCTTCAAATTAAATTAATAGTAGTCGGATTTCGAGACGAAAGAACTCCCGTTCTATCAAAATATCAACTATTTAGAAAAAAAAATTCTTTACTTTATGATGAAATGTTTTGTTTTGATATATGATGAATCTATCATTTAGATTTGTTACTGAATTGAGTTAAGTGGATTTACATACGCATAAAAAAAAATTGTGGACATAAACAATTTAGTTTTAGAATTGTTTCATATACGTTTGCTTTGGCTCGAGTAAGCGTTCTGAAGAAACTTCAGTTAAGTTATGCTATAGAAAAAAAGATGATTCTTGAGTTTTTTATCTCTTGCAAAGTATTCATTCTTCAGTTCCTTTTTTCAAAATACTTCAATTGGTACACGCAAGAAATAGGCCAATTCAGCAGCTTTTTGCTCAATCTCTCGTGGAGTAAAATTCTCATCAGTACGAGTCAAGGGAATGGCTCCTTGTCCTTTTATTTCCATATAAAGGACACGACGAGCATAAATACCCTCTTTAATTTCTATTCTGATGGACTGAATGTCTTTCATAAGGAATCGGAGGAATATGCGACGATTTTTTCCAGGAAATCCCCAACGAAAAATACACACTATGCCCTCTTTTATATCGAATCGATCATAACCACTACCTACATTCCACGAAATTGTGCACCACAAATAGGAGCTAATAAAAAGACCTGCGATCCCATAGAAAGACATCACGATACCTTGTGGAAAAAAAATTATTTGCTGAGAAGGAAATAAAGATATAAAATTCCTACCAAAATAACTGGACGTTCCAACCAATAAAAACCCTAATGAACCTAAAAAAAGAATAAAGGCCCAACAGAAATTACTTGTTTTTCGAGACCCCGCTATAAGTTCTACCCATATACGTTCTGATCGCCAACTCATACTCTAACTAGACCTAGTTGCATTTTATTGGAATTGGGAGAATAACAAAAAGAATTTTTTTTTTACTTTTTTTTGTTTCCGAAGTAACTCTCATCAACCAGCACTATTATGATGTGAACCTTTAGGGATAATTCATCGAATTTCTTAGATCCAAACTAAAATAATAACATCCCTTTCATATGATTTCCTAATACATATATATTGACTTTACATTTCAGCAATTCTCCCCGATCCCGATCTATTTGAAAATAGTTATAATTCATTTATCATGTTTACACATACATAAGAGCTTATGCCCGAAGGAAGCCGCATATTATACCATATTTTACTAACTAGATATCCGTGTTATGATCCAAGTAAGTCTTGAAAAAAAATATATATATATAAGATTTGTCCTTGTTGTATCTAAAAAATCTTGTTTTTTTGAACATAAAGAGATAAAGAAGCCATTGCAATTGCCGGAAATACTAAGCCCACTAAAGGCACAAAAATGGAGGGGAGACTGTTGAGAGTTATCATAGAATGGGTACCTCGATTTAATATTTGTACCTGTTATTTATTGTTATATTTATTGTTTTATATTTGAACCTTATCCTTATATTGTTATAAAGATATCTTATAATTCATATATAATTGTTATATTATACTAAGTATACCTAAGTGAGTATATATATACTTAATAGGGATAGGGAGTCTATAAGTATATGTTTTAAGAAATATATATTAATTAATAAAATACAATAAATATATAAATAAATGGACCTATTCATCTTTCTACATGTTTCTAATTCATCTTTCTACATGTTTCTACATGAAATATATATATACGATAATCCACCCTTTTATTATTCGTATTAGTAGTTATTATCTTTTCTTGTCTTATAAATTTCATAATTTAATAAAATTTTAAAGTATTTCCTAAAAACAAAATTTTAAAGTATTTCCTAAAAACTACCAAAGAATTCGTTATAATACGATCCAACAAAAAGGATTCTTAGTGGGGGATTATTTTCGGGAGATATAGAAAGATGCAAGACCTTGTTAACTAATTCCACGGAAGAAAGCGAAAGAATTCACTCTTTTGTTTAATAGAGATTTCCTAGTTAGTATTAGTAACCAGGAATATCGATAAAAAAACGATCCGGATGGTTCTTTCTACAATTCAATCTTATGTTACCAAAGTCAAAATCCATTCTTCGGATTTTGACTTTG